TACAAACGAGATGGATGTTTGTTGTCCCAACCATTCTTGTTAGTCCCGATACCGCTAAGGAAAAGGGTAATTTATAACAAAGTTTTCGTGTTGTTGATTCCTAGTGTAGTGCTTTTTCCCCTATGCCGCCTATTGGTATTAGTGGAGTAGGATTGACCCGCAATACAGAACCTATAGATGTAACCTTTCGTTCAATACTAAAATCGACAATTGACAATTAAAGTATCTGAGGCTGGATCAATCGAGGATACACGACAGAAGGAGTTGTTCTATCTCCAAACTTTACCTTCACTAAGCGTAGCTTTATTTCAATAATTTGGTTCTTTCTATTCCGAACCGCGTCTTTTTCTCGTAAGACGGAAGTGAGGGCTAAAAAAAAAACAAGAAAAAAGAATCAAATCACACCATCTCTGTAATAGGTAAATGCCTTTTTTTCTCCTGAAGTTGTCGGAATTATTCGTAATAAAATATTGGCTATAATTGAAGAGGTCTTATCAATAAAATTTCCATTTATCCGAGATCTAGGCATAATTCGCAATCCATTCTATAATTCTTCTCATTACTCCTTCGGGGTAAATGCTCCCACAAACAAGGGAATTGTACAGTACAAAATAACATAAAAACAGAAAAATTCTAAAAAAAAGATGTGTACCTTCCGCTCAAATTGTACCCTTTATCAGACAAAGAGAGATAAGAGACTTTTGAATCAGATTGAATTTCATATAAATTTCGTACAAATGAGCGGAGCTATTACTTCATTTCATCTAAGTTGAATAACTAAGAACTTTATTTTACTATAGATTCTTATAACTTAAACTCGAGAAATTTGGATTTGGTTATGATCCAAGAGGGAAAAGGGATGGACATTATACAATTGAAATGAAATAGAAAAATCCATGGTACGATTCATGAATTTGTAATAGATCTATGGGGTAGATGATAAGAGAAGTTGTTGTTGATAAATATCAAATTTGAAAGGCATTTTTTATTTCTATGAAGCCGTTGATTGGTCGTGCCTGTACTGCAATAAAATAATATGAATAACTCGCTATTCACTCGGTTTCTGGTCAATAATAAGATTATGTAGGAGAGATGGCCGAGTGGTTCAAGGCGTAGCATTGGAACTGCTATGTAGGCTTTTTGTTTACCGAGGGTTCGAATCCCTCTCTTTCCGTTTCTGTTAATTCACCAGCGTTACCGACCGCAATATATCAAATCAAATAACAATTCATATCATTATTCCAACAGCTTTTTGTTTTTTGATAGAGAATCCCCATTCCTAATTACATTTCTTCCGTACGAGTACGTAAAATACAAATATCGCGGAAAAAGAGCAAAAAAGAAAAAAAAAAAATCCTACTGCGGATCAATTTGCGATAGGTGAATGAGAAAAATGTGGATTCAAGGCCCTTAGATCTATTTACTTCGTTGAAAAGAGGACATAATTGTTTGAACCCCCTTTCCCTTTCTTTGTTATGTTCGTTAGGTTCAAGTCTGACGAGAATAATATTCTACGACTAACAACTCATTTATTTTTAAACCGATCCATTTACTATCTATTATTTGATTTACTAATCCTTTATATTGGAATGAGTCAATAGTCAAATGGTTTGGCAATTCCTCGTGAGGGGAGGAAGCAATATAATTTTGAATCAGAGCTTTCGATCTTTGTTTATCCTTCGTAGTAATAATATCTCGAGGTTTGCAGCGATAACTTGGTATATCCACTATACGACCATTAACTAAAATATGTCTATGGTTAACTAATTGCCTGGCTCCAGGAATGGTCGAAGCCATACCCAATCGAAAAAGGATATTATCCAAACGCATCTCAAGTAGTTGTAGTAAAACCTGGCCTGTTGACCCTTTGGCTTTTCCAGCGATATGCACATATCTAAGTAATTGTCGCTCTGTCAGACCATAATGAAAACGCAATTTCTGTTTTTCTTCTAGACGAATACGATATTGCGATCTTTTCACGGAACGCAATGGGTTTTTAAGATCACTTCCGGATCTAGGTCTTTTACTAGTTAATCCCGGTAAAGTCCCCAGACGGCGTATTTTTTTGAAACGAGGTCCTCGGTAACGAGACATAAAGACTCCTTTTTATTTTATTGAAATTTCATTTTACAGAAGAAATCTAAATTAAGACTGAACTAAACTAAAGGATAAACAAAGCAAAGCTAAATCTACTGAAGTATTACAAAGTAGAATGAAATGAATTGTGTCAATATCCGGATTTTTTGTATATATAGGAAATTAAGGCTCTGTTTTATGATTTGTTCTATATAGATCTAATTGCTCTAATCAACTTTTTTTCATTTACCACGACATAATAGATTAGTGACTCAACGTTTGGAGAAAGGGAGAGGAAAGATTACCAATCATGGAAAAAATCGATAGAGAAAAAAGCCGGCTATCGGAATCGAACCGATGACCATCGCATTACAAATGCGATGCTCTAACCTCTGAGCTAAGCGGGCTCACATAACAGAAATAGAAATAATGTATAGGAATTCAAGAAACTACCGGATCTTAGCTATTAGCTAAGAATTTAATATGAACTATATCTATATATTATAGTTCACAATTCTTTCTATAGTTATAAATAATATAACTAATTAGAAATTATATTATATAAGAAATTATATATAATATATAACATATTATATAACTATAATAAATATGACTAAATTCTATTCTAATAATATTAATTAAATTAATAATGGAAATATCTGACTAATTAGAATTTTCATTCTTAATACATTATCATTATAGATAATATACGTTCCCTTTATTTTCATATTTAGAATTTTTACATTATTATATAATATTTATAAATATAAATAGAATAGAAATTCTTTTTATGATAATAAGATTTTTGAGAATGGAATAGTTAGAACAAATTATGTTAATTATATTATAGTATAGCGGATCGGTTCTAAGAAAAGTATAAGATAAGGATAAAGATACAACAATCAAAATTCTAATCAGACATTCCTCTGATTTCGTTTGAAAAAGGATGAGATAGGACGAAAAAAAAGAAGAAGGAATATCGACCCTTCCAGTATTCCAAATCGCGCTGCAAAAACGAAAGGGGAGGAAGACATATATATATGCGGGATATATCTATCTATATTGAATTGCGGATACATCAATGATAGAATCATTTCTGATTGAAACAAATAGGGTTCATACAATAGAGATGAAACGAGAGGGGATATCCAAAAAAAGAAAAAATAGGAGTATACACTATTTCGATATAGGAATCATTATATAAATATAATGAATTCAACGGTTCCAAGATAAATGATAAGTGGGTGGAATTTAAACCCGATCCTTGTCTAAAAAGGGGATATGGCGAAATTGGTAGACGCTACGGACTTGATTGGATTGAGCCTTAGTATGGAAACCTGCTAAGTGGTAACTTCCAAATTCAGAGAAACCCTGGAACTAAAAATGGGCAATCCTGAGCCAAATCTTTTTTTTTAGAAAAACAAGGGTTTAGACTAGAATAAAAAGGGATAGGTGCAGAGACTCAATGGAAGCTGTTCTAACGAATGGAGTTGACTACGTTGCGTTGATAACTGGAATTCTTCTATCGAAATTAAAGAAAGGATGACGTATATATCTAATACGTACGTATACATACTGGCATATCAAACGATTAATCACGACTTGAATATATATATATGCAATATATGCAAAATTCAGAGTGGATCTATTCCAATCGAAGTTGAAGGAAGAATCGAATATTCAGTGATCAAATCATTCATTCCAGAGTTTGATAGACCTTTTTTGAAAAACTGATTAATTGGACGAGAATAAAGAGAGAGTCCCATTCTACATGTCAATACCGACAACAATGAAATTTATAGTAAGAGGAAAATCCGTCGACTTTAGAAATCGTGAGGGTTCAAGTCCCTCTATCCCCACCCCAATAAAAAGCCCATTTTACTTCTTAACTATTTATTTATCCTTTTTTTTTTCATAAGTGGTTCAAAGAAAATTCAATATCTTTCTCATTCATTCTACTCTTTCACAAACGGATCCGAACAGAAATCCTTGGATCTTACCCCAATTTGGTTTGAATAGATACGATACCTGTACAAATGAACATATATGGTCAAGGAATTCCCATTATTGAATTATTCACAGTCCATATCATTATCCTTACATTCACAAAGAAAGTCTTCTTTTTGAAGATCTCAAAAATTCGGGGACTAGGGCAAATTTTGGAATACTTTTTTTTAGTCTATTTAATTTCCATAGATATTACATAGATACAAGCACTCTACTAGGATAATGCACGGAAAATGGTCGGGATAGCTCAGTTGGTAGAGCAGAGGACTGAAAATCCTCGTGTCACCAGTTCAAATCTGGTTCCTGACACGTGAATAATGTATCGAAAAGATATTCATACCTTTTACAAATTAATTGAGACAGATCGGGATACATATTAATGGTCTAGAGCGCAATACATAATTTATTCATCTAGATGTATAGATATCCCTATTTTTGGAGATGGGTAAAAAATAGATGTATGTATAGTAAAGAACAAAATGAGATTATGCTCCCTTTTCTTTTTTTATTTCTTTTTCCTTTCTGGTTTTTTCATACTGCGCTTTCTCTCACTCAAAAAGAATGTTAAGTCTTCATATATATCCAAAAAGCGCAGTTGTCTAAAAAATTTCCAAGTTTATTTTATAGGAGTTGAAGGATAGGAAAAGACAGGATACACAGTAAAAAAAAAACCGTTCTTTTTTCATTTCGTATTTTCTTTCATATTTATTCTATTTCTTCACTCTTGCTTACGCTACTTTCAAGGGTCCGTCTAAGTGACATGCGCGGTACAAAGTTCATGGTACAGAACTTTTTTGATTCATCTATTGTTTCTGCTCAAACGAAATGGATATATATGATATCTTTCAAATTGGGAAATATCAATGAAGTCTTTTTTTAGCCCATCCTTAATACGAATTAGAATCCAGTTATTCTCT